AAATTCGTGTGATATTTTCTCAGATTTTGCACGTGTGATACAGGTTCCTTCTATTTCTCCAAGCAAAGCCCGTCGAATCGCAATGCCTATTGTATCAGATTGTCCTTTCATAAGTGGAGACAGAATAAAGCGTCCGTAATAAAGACGCTTATTGTCTTTTCTTGATTCAACACATTTCCACTGCAGTGTCCGAGTAGATATTGTTACTTTCTCTCGAACCATAATAATATTGTTATTGTGAATTCATTGAATTATTTATTTCTCTTGAAATCTATTAACTATTTACTTTTTACACGCGCCTTTTTTTAGGGGGTCTGCATCCATTATGTGGCATAGGGGTTACATCCCGGACGAAAGTTAATAGTATACCACTTCTGCGAATAGCTCTTAATGCCGCATCTCGTCCAAGACCAGTCCCTTTTATCATGACTTCTGCTCGTTGCATTCCTTGATCCACTACTGTCCGAATAGCATTTACTGCTGCGGTTTGAGCAGCAAAAGGTGTTCCTCTTCTTGTGCCTTTGAATCCACAAGTGCCAGCTGAGGACCAAGAAATTACTCGTCCCCGTACATCTGTAACAGTCACAATAGTATTGTTGAAACTTGCTTGAACATGAATAACTCCTTTTGGTATTTTACGTCCATTCTTACGTGAACCAATGCGTCCAGTTCTGCGTGAACCAATTCGTGCTAAAGGTTTTGCCATATTTTATCATCTCATAAATATAAGTCAGCGGTCTATGGATATATCCATTTTATGTCAAAATGGATCCTTTCTTTTTTTTTCCATCGGATCCTTTAGAGTGTTCTCGTTTAGAAAGATTATCCTTGTCTTTGTTTATGTCTTGGGTTGAAGCAAATTATTAAAATTCGTCCCCGTCTACGTATCAGTCGACATTTTTCACAAATTTTACGAACAGAAGCTCTTATTTTCATATTTGTCATCCCTTAATTTTTGAATATACATAATTTTTTTTTGAAGAAACTAAGTTTCTTTAAATTTTGAAATCTTAAATTCTATTCCTACGAAAGGTGAAAGTGCTTTTAAAGTTGAAAGAAAAAATTTCCTAATCATTGAAATTTTTTTATGGAGTCTATAAATTAGACGTGCTCGGATCGAATTATAAGTACTTTGATACTATCTCGTGGTGGTAGTATACGTAAAAAAAATTATCTTGGCTCAAAGATAACCTAAAACCAGATCTTGATTATCTAAACGAACTTGGAACATATTATTGAAATTGAAAAAGTGATTCAGATTTAGTAATTAAACTTTCCAAAATTTATTTTTGTTCTTTCATCCCATCGCAAATCCTCTTGAAGTATTAACTAATGTAAGAGGAATCGAGAGGAATGGTATTAGAAACCTATTCTTTAAATCTCTTTTTTTAACAAATAAATAAGAAGTCTGGGTCGAATTCGGATATTAAAAAGATTACCATATATAACACAAGATTTCTCCGCCAATTCTTTCGAGTCGAGCTTCCCGGTCTGTCATTATACCTCGCGAAGTAGAAAGAATTACAATGCCCATCCCACCCAAAATTCTAGGAATTTTTTGATAGTTAGAATAAATTCGTAAACCTGGTCGGCTGATTCGTTTTAAATTTAGACTAGTTCTATATGGTCCTTTCTTCTTCCTTCTATGGCGTAAGATTAAAACCAAAAATTTTTTGTTTTCTTCCCGATGTTTCCTTACATTTTCAATAAAACCCTCTCGTAAGAGTATTTTGATAATGTTTTCGTTGATGTTAGTAGCTGCTATTCGAACGATTCCTTTTCTATTCATGTCAGCATTTCGTATAGAGGTTATTATCTCAGCAATAGGATCCCTACCCATGATAAACTAAAATTATTATTTTTCGCTAGTTTTGATATAATCAACATACTCTTGGTTTTTGTTAATTAATTATTTTATTTAATCTCTGAATTTTTATTTTCTTATTATTTAATTAAAGGTATATGCGTGAAACACAATTTACTAATTTAATTTGATTTGATTAATTCTATTTCGTTTTTATTCAACTAATTAAAATACTATAACTATAATACTAAATACTATAACTATATCATGGTCTCCTCTTAATCTGAAATTTTCTATCTTATATCGTCTAATTTTTTATCTTATAAGACCTCAGGTGCTAATGAAACAATTTTAGTAAAATTTAATTGTCTCAATTCCCGGGCAATTGCACCAAAAATTCGAGTTCCTTTCGGATTTCCCTCTTGATCAATGACAACTGCAGCATTGTCATCGTATCTTATTATTATACCGTTATTACGTTTAAGTTCTTTACAAGTACGTACAATTACAGCTCTGATTACTTCTGATCTTTCTAGAGGTGAATTTGGTGCTGCTTCCTTGATCACAGCAACAATAACGTCACCGATATGAGCATATCGGCGATTACTAGTCCCTATGATTCGAATACACATCAATTCTCGGGCTCCGCTGTTATCTGCTACATTCAAATGGGTCTGAGATTGGATCATATCATTTTTTTTTTTTATTTGTTATTTAAATGCAAAGTAAAAAAAAGATATATTGTTTGTCCAAAACAAAAAAATAAACTTCCACTTTTTTTAGTATACAAAAGGTCTTTTTCCTTTGGTTCTATATTCCTATTTTGAAATAAGGAATTGAGTTCGTATAGGCATTTTTGATGCTGCTATTGACATAGACTTTTTTGCGATATTTTCTGCTACTCCGCCCATTTCATAAAGTATTCTACCCGGTTTAACGACAGCTACCCAATATTCGGGAGATCCTTTCCCCGAACCCATCCGTGTTTCCGTAGGTCTTAAAGTAATGGGTTTGTCGGGAAATATACGCACCCATATTTTTCCACCGCGGCGTGCATTTCGTGTCATTGCTCGTCGTCCGGCTTCTATTTGTCTAGATGTAATCCAAGCAGATTCAAGTGCTTGAAGAGCATATCTTCCAAAACAAATACGATTTCCTCGAAAAGCTATTCCTTTCATTCTTCCTCGATGTTGTTTACGGAATCGGGTTCTTTTGGGGTTATAGTTGATGGTTCTTTCTCAATTCCATCTCTACTACAGAACCGGACATGAGAATTTCTTCTCATCCAGCTCCTCGCGAATGAAATGATTAAAAAAAAAATATCCATGTCTTTTACGAATAAAATAATATATTAAATCATCGTATTCTTTGAGATTTCATTTAATTTAGTTAAATCTATTTATTTTAATTTATTTCTTACTTATTAGATCTATTTATTAGTATTAAAATCTTAGATTATTAGATTATTAGAATAGGATATTAGGTAGAATAGAATATTAGTAGAATAAAAATTTGTATCTATCTAATATATATAAATTAGAATCTATATTCTATTTTAGAGTTCTACTAGTTCTAGATCTAATAGTTCTAGATAGAAATAGAAAAAATTCTCTATAATTAATGTCTATAACTAGAATAATTTTTTCTATTTTATTTGTTTATTTTCGATAATCTTGTTTTTGTTATTTGTTATAATATAAGGTTGTAACAAATTTTTTTATATATTCGAATTAGGATATCAGATTGATCAAATTTAGCAATCAAAAAGAATATAAAACAAATCTTCGCGGGCGAATATTTCCTCTTGCATATTTAGTTTTTCAATAGTTATTTTATTTGTAGAGGTAATCCATGATCTCTCATAATAAAATAAATCGATTGTCTTCTGTTTCCTTTCGCTATCCTCCCAATAAATCATTAAGATTTGTTTTCAGTAAAATCTTATGTATTTATAGGTTACATCGTTCCCATCACTTCTCAATTAATGTTTAGGTCTTATTTTTCCAATGGAGCCTCTAATAAAATTAGAAAATAAAAAAAAAAAATTGTTCTTGAGTCAACCTTCTCAGTCTGGAGTGAATCAAGGCTCTTGGTTTTTTGTTTTATCAACAGATTAGTTTAATTTTAAATCAATTGGTATGGATGCTTTACTACATTAGCTTTTATGTGATGACTCATAGACCTTACATATTGGAATTTTATATCATTGATATTCTTTTTCTTTCTTTCATCCTTCCACTTATCTGCATAATTTTCTATTTTGATTTCTAAAGCATAATCAGATTGTTTTTCTTTTGTTTGTGCAAAAAGGATTTTAATTGCTACAATGATATGACTAATATATCATATCTTGACTCTTTTTTTGTATCCAGATAATGCAAAGTGATGGGTTGGTTATTAGTTGTATAATTATTAGTTCATACTCTGGTCAGTCCGTTTTTTCTTTTTTATCCGGACTCTAAAAAACCAACGAGTCACACACTAAGCATAGCAATTATATTACTCAATTTTTTATTTTATTTTATTCAACCCGATATAAATAGAATTCGAAGAATTAGAAATAGCCATATCTAGTTAAATTATTAATATTAAATTAATTCTATAGTGTAAAATTTGAAATTATTAAATTAATATTTGACTATTTGAATTTAATAGTTAATAGAATTAGAAGTGTTTCTTTTTGTTTTGATTAAACAAAAAAAAAAGAATGAAGGATTTTGTTCTTTTTTGTTTTATTCTAGCAATGGATAGAATGGAAAAACCAAGTCAAGTAAGGGTTTATTATTTCTTGTCTAGAAATGTCCAAATTTTTATGCCCAATACCCCATAAATAGTTCTAACTGTATACGAGCAATAAAAAATTTTAGCGCGAATGGTTTGCAGAGGAACCCTACCTTCTCGAATCCATTCGACTCGTGCAATTTCTTTTCCATCAAGACGTCCCGCAATTTGTACTTGAATTCCTTTTGTATCTGCCTGTTCAGTTAATTCAATAGCTTTTTTCATTGCTTTACGAAAAGAAACTCTATTCTTTAATTGTCCAGCTATAAATTCGGCAAGGATATTAGGGTTCCTATAAGGATTTGAAATTCTTGTGATAACAATATTGAGTTTTCGGTTTACACAATTAAGTTCTTTTTGTACATGTATCTGTAATTCTTCGATTCGTTTGGGTCTACTTTCTATTAATAATTTT